AACAAATACGAAGTATATATATACCTCGTATATATATTCTATATATACATCATATATATATATTCTATATATATACTCTGTATATATATTCTATATATACTCTGTATATATATACTTCGTATATATATACTATAAGAAAAATATTCTTATTTTTTTTTACATTTTATCATATTTATATTATAAATATGATAAATAATAAATATTTATAAATATACAATATCATATTTATATTATAAATATGATATATAATTTATAATCTATATCATATTTATAATATAAATATGATATATATAATCTATATCATATTTATATTATAAATATGATATAATATATATATATATATATATATATATATAATAAACGCGCATGCGCACGTACACCAAAATAGAGTTATAATCTTATGTATGCAAAACATATATTTTTATTAAACTAAAACCCCACTAACAAATTATAAAAAAAATAAAAATTAAAACTACTACACTATTAAAATTTAACCTTTTTATATAATAATTTTTAAACAAACCTCTACCTAAAAATAAGGTGTACCCCTTAGAATTAATATTATTTAAGAATAAATCCATAAATTTTAAATTTTTTATCTTATAAATACTATTTTTAGCCAAATAATCTACTAAAAATTTGTATGTCAACTCTTTGAATAACATTTTCAAAACTATAAAAGATAAAAAAATTATTATAAATAGGAATACTAAAGGTCCAAAAAAATCAACATATAAAAATAATCTTGGGATATTTAATAAATTAAAGTTTAATCACCATAAAAATCTAATAGAAAAAATAACTAAAGCCAAACTTAAAAAATTTATAAATACAGTTCTACTATAGTGGTTTATAACTTTATTAAACCTTAAGAAGAATCTTTTTCAAAGACGAAATCTATATCCAAAAGTTAAAAATACAGATACAAAGAATATTAATCTGAAAAATAATATATAATTATTAGAAAAAAATAATTCTAGAATAAAATCTTTTCTAACAGCACCACTAGAAAAAATAAGACCACAAAGACAAAACAGGGTTACTAATATTTGTAATTGAATAAAATTAGGAAGATTACCATTATTACTATAATTACGACCATCCTGCTGACCAAAAGAACAGTGAATAATATAACCAACTTGCATAAACAAACAACTTTTAAATAGAGCATGACTTACAAGATGAATAAAAGAAATAAATCTCAGTCCTAGACCCAAAGTAACTATTGAAAACCCCATTTGTGACAGTGTCCTCAAGGCTACCACCTTCTTCAAATCTTCTTCAACCAAACTTGCTAAACTAGAAAAAAATATAGTAAATAAACCAATAATAAGAACAAAACTAATAAAATTTTTCTGTAAAACTAAATTATTAAAATTCATCAATAAAATAAGACCAGCTGTGACCAAAGTCCTACTATGGACTAAAGAGCTAACAGGTGTTGGAGCACTTATAGCTTTTGGTAATCAAGAACTAAAAGGAAATTGAGCTCTCTTAGTGAAAGCTGTTAAAAGCAATAACAAAGATATATAACTTCTAAATATTCTGAAACTTAAAAAGTAGTAACCACTGAACACCGATAAACCAAAAAATACAAATATAAAATAATCACCCAGACGATTAGTTAAAGCTGTATTTATAGCACCACTACAACTATCCCAATTATTATAAAATAAAACTAAGAAAAACCTAGAAATTCCTAGTAAATCCCAGCTTAACAACATAGTAAAAATTCTATTACTAAAATTTAAACTAAACATACTTCCAACAAAGATTAATAAAACAAAATAATAATAATTAAAGTTTAATTCTCTATTAAGATAATAAGTACTAAAAACCAGAACACTAAAAGTAACTAAAAATAAAATAAAAGAAAATAGAATTCTATTAAAATAGAAATTAAATTTTAAACTCAAAAAATCTCACTCAAGGAGATAAATACCTAATTTAAACCTGGGAAAAAGTCATACACTAACTCCACCAAGTAAAAAAATAAAACCAATCAAAAAAATAGAAATATTAATATTAAATTACTCAAACTAACTTACCATATCATCACTCTATATAAAAACCACCTAAAATAAAAATAAACATCATTAAAAAACTAACATAAGATCTTAAGTCAGAGACTAAAATTCCTAAAAATATAACAATTTCTAAATCAAAAATTACAAATATTAACATTATAATAAAAAAATGAATTCTAAATGAATTCTGAATTTTACCAACTCTAACAAAACCACATTCAAAAGCCCTAATTTTATTTTTTCCTATATCTTTAATTCTCAAAAGAAAATTAATTAAATAAAAAGCTAATAATAAAACTAAAGTAAATAATAAAACTATAATTAACACTAAAATAAAGATTTTATAATCTTTAAAGTTTTAAACTTTTACAATGTTCCTTTCGTACTAAATGTATTAAATATAAATATTTATCAAGATAAACAATTCTATCTCACAATGAATTAAACTAATATCACGTCAGATTAATTAATAGAAGAACAGTCTAAACTACTAAGCCTTCTCCTCTCTTAGATTATCTGAATACAACATCGATGTAAAACTTACCTTACTATAAGAACTAGATTAGGTATGATTTTCTGTTAACTCCGGAGTAATTCTTTAAATTAAATATAGTGAAATACTATTATATAATATTCTGCCCTAGAAAATTTATTATATAATTTTTAAATTATATAATAACAGAATTTCCGAAGACTTATCTTTGTATAAATATATTTATTTTTTCTTAAATAAAAATTAAATTCAAACATAAAATATAAATAGAACTAACCAATAACTTCATTCATACTGGAACTCAATAAAAGCACAAATTATTTTGCTACCTTAATGTCCTCACGCTAAGACTGCCATTTAAATTTCATAGGGCAGAAGCCAGCTTTAATATAAAGCCTAAGTCTTTAAAAAACATTTGATCAAGACTTCAAGTTCTTCAATTATATTTAAATAATAAATTAAATTTATAAAATTTACTAATTTACAAATTATTTATTTAATAACACTTTATTAAATTAAGATAAATAATAATATAAAAATAGGAAAATGTTGTAAAACATAAAATTAAAACACTTCAAATTTTAAATTTCCTAAAACTAAAATAAAATATATAATTTTCTAATATAAAAATAAAAACAGTTATCACAAAGGTCGACATATCAACTCTAATAAAGATAATTTTTAATATGAAACAGTAAAACTAATCTTTATTCTACCCTTTGTTTCTATTTTTCATAAATATGAAATTTTATTGTAATAGTATGCAATACCAATATATAAACAAATAAAATTTAAAGCTCTATATTCTTTTACACCACAAGTAAACATTTTAATATAAACTATCAAGCTTAAATTATTCTATAGTACCAAAACACCAGCTTTTAAAATTATCTAATAAAGTAACCTCTAAAGCAATAGGTATAAAACTATGATTGGCACCACAAATCTCTGAACATTGACCATAAAAAACTCCTACTATAGGAAAACTATAACTAAAAGTACTTAAAATACCACTCATAGCATCTAATTTAACAGATAGAGAGTTAAGAGCTCAAGCATGAATTACATCAGCAGATGTAATACAAAAACGAATATTAGTATCACAAGGAATAACACAACGATTATCAACTTCTAATAAACGTGGTTCACCTAAATTTAATTGATCTAAAGACTTTATATAAGAATCAAACTCTAAACCAGGAATATCACTATATTCATAACTTCAATATCACTGATGCCCAGTAACTTTAACAGTTAAATTTCTATCTAAATTTATTAAACCATAATAATAAAGTAAACTTAAAGATGGTACTATCTGTATCAATAAAATAATAGTTGGAAAAATACTACACAGTAATTCACCAAACTGGTACTCAATTTTTTTACTTTTGAAATAAAAAGTTCTAAAAATTAAATAACCAAATAAAAGTGTAACAAAGACTAAAACACCTAATAACAAACTACAATTAAAACTATGAAATCAATCTATATAACTAGCAAATAAACTATGCTGAAACAATAAATTATAACCTTGAAAAAAATTATTAATTAATCCTTGGAACCCTTTGATTGGAAGTCAAACATACTTAATTATACTAAAGAATCATAAAGTTTTTACCTTTTTATTGACAATAAAATATACTTTATTATACTAAAACTTTTAATAAGAGAAAACCACCTCAAGGGTATGAACCTTACAGACTATATTATCCTATCTTACTAAAAATCAATACCATTTAATTTGCAATTAAATATACTATAATTATACTATGATTTCTAATTTTTTAAACTAGTAGTACTAAAATAAATCTCAGACTGATAACTATGACCAAATACATAATTTCTTATACAATATTCTGGTCTACTATTAGAATAATAATCACTAATTACCAAACGATAACTAAAAAATGACTCTAATAAAACATAAATAAATAAAAATAAACCAAAAGTACTAATAATAGAACCATAAGAAGCAATAATATTTCAAACAGAATAAACATCTGGATAATCTAGATATTTACGTGGGAAACCATGTAAACCTGCAAAGTGTAAAGGAAAGAAAGTCAAATTAACACCAATAAATAATAAAATAAACACTGCTGACATTATTAATTTATCTAAAACATAACCAGTAATAAAACTTCATCATAAAGTAACACCAGTAAAAATACCAAACACAGCACCAAGACTTAAAACATAATGAAAGTGACTAACTACATAATAAGTATCATGTAAAATAATATCTAAACTAGAATTAGATAAAACTACACCTGTTAAACCACCTAAAGTGAATAAAAAAATAAAACCTAAAACCCACAATAAAAGAGGATTAAAAATTATTTTCATACCAAACAAAGTAGCTAATCAGCTAAATACTTTAACTCCTGTTGGAACAGCAATAACTATCGTAGCAGCAGAAAAATAGGCACGTGAATCTAAATCCATACCTACTGTGTACATATGGTGAGCTCAAACTACACAACCAATTAAACCAATTCTAAGAATAGCATAAACTATACCTAAAGCTCCAAAAACTTCTTTTTTACCAGTTAAATATAAAGTAGATTGACTAATAATACCGAAAGCTGGTAAAATTAAAATATAAACCTCTGGGTGACCAAAGAACCAAAACAAATGTTGATAAATTAAAGGATTACCACCTGTCCTTGGGTCAAAAAACGAAGTATTTAAATTACGATCTGTTAACAACATTGTAATAGCACCAGCTAAAACAGGTAAAGAAAGAACTAAAAGAAAAACAGTAACAAATACAGTTCAAACAAATAAACTCATATGTTCCAAAGAAATAGAACTACTACGTAAATTCTTAGTTGTACACATAAAATTAATACCACCTAAAATAGATCTTAAACCAGCAGCATGTAAACTAAAAATAGCTAAATCAACACTTCTACCGGGGTGTCCTATAGTTCTAAGAGGTGGATAAACAGTTCAACTAGTACCACAACCTATATCTACAAAACAAGCATCTAAAATTAATAATATAGAGGTAGGTAATAATCAGAATCTTAAATTATTTAAACGTGGAAATCTTATATCAGGAGCTCCTAACATCAATGGTAATAATCAATTACCAAAACCACCAATCATAGTAGGCATAACCATAAAGAAGATTATCAAAATAGCATGAGCAGTAATAACAGAATTATATAACTGACCATTACTTAAGAAAAAACCGGGTTTAGCCAGTTCTAAACGAATTAATAAAGAAAACCTAGTACCAACTATACCAGATCATAAACCAAAAATAAAATAAAGGGTTCCAATGTCTTTATGATTAGAACTTTCCAATCAGACAGCTAAACCACCTTGATATTTTTTATACATATTAATTTAAAAGAAGTTTCTTAAAATAAAAATTTTACTTTTAAATCTATTTGTTAACACATTATTAATAATAATGTATTAAAAGGTAAAAAAAAGAGATAAATCTCTAGTCTTTTAGTAGAACACACTCAATCAAAAGACATTATATATTATTAATACTAACGGTGCTGAAAATCCAACATTTCAAGTATTAAAATTATAAAAGCCTTTACCCATAAGAGAACTAGTAATCAAAAACAAAGAATAATAGAAAGACACAACAAAATAAATAAAAATTATTAAAAATATACTCTTTCTAATTAAAAGGCTATTAGAAATAACCAAAAACTCAGATAGGAAAGATAAAGATGGAGGTACACCACTATTAGAAAGAAAAACAACTGAAAACAAAATACCTATAATTATACTAGAACTAAAAAATCTACTTATAAAATAAATTATACGACTACCAGATGTATGATAAAATTCACCAATTAAATAGAATATTAGTGTAGAAGTATAACCATGGGCCAATATTAATATAACTCTACTAATTTTACTTCTTATAGTAATAAAAACTAAAGATAAAAGCAAAAAACTTATATGTGTTACCGAAGAATAAGCAGCTAGGGCTTTAGAATCACTTTGAAAAACACAACAGAAGGATCCTAGAATTATACCCAAAAAAGCAATTATAATCCAAACATTATTATGAACGAAATTTAAACTTCCTAAAATACGTAAAAAACCAGCTGTACCAAGTTTTAATAATAAACCAGCCAATAATATACTAGCTGTAGTTGGTGCCTCAACATGAGCTTTTGGCAACCAAAGATGTAAAAAATAAATAGGAAACTTTATTATAAATCTAAGACTCAAAATAAAAAATATTTCTCAAGAAACAACAAAATTATAATAAGTAAAAACCAATAAAAAGTTACTTTTAAAATAAACAAAAAGAAAAGGGAAAGAACAAAAAGCAGCATAAAACATTAAATAATAAGAAGAGTTGATTTTTTCGATTTGAGAACCATATCCTAAAATTATTACTAAAATAGGAAATATAGAAAGTTCAAAAAATATATAAAGTATTATTATATTGCTTGGGATAAAAAAAATAATACAAATAAAAACAAGGATCTCAGATAAAATTAACAAATTATTATTTTTTTCTCTAATAACAATAATACCTAAAATAAAAAGCCTTATAACAATTAATAAAAGAAAACTATAAGAATCTAAAACTAAAAATAAGCCTCTTCAAGAGAAATTATTAAAAATCAAAAATCTAAATAAAATAGCAAACATCAAAAAATAGATAGGCTTAAACAACCACAAAACAGAAATAAATAAAAATTCTAACAAAGCTACTAAAAACCTTATAATTACAAGTTATACATTCTTAATTAAACTATCATAGCTAAACTAGTAAGATCATCAGTAAACAAACACGAATAAAAACAATCAAACTACATCAACAAAATGTCAATATAAAATAGCAAATTCTAATCCTAGATGATGATTATAATTAAAATGATTTTTTAAAAGACGTAAAAAATTAAAAGCTAAAAATAAACCACCACATAAAACATGAATACCGTGAAAACCAGTAGAAAGATAAAAAATTCTACCAAAAACACCATCAGCAATAGAAAAACTAGCTTCTATATATTCCATTAGTTGAATACCAGTAAAATATGCTGCTAATAAACAAGTTAAAATTATACTATTAGTACAACTTTTATTACTCAGAAGACTATGGTGTGCTCAAGTAACAGTAACACCACTTCTTAATAAAATAATTGTATTAAGTAATGGGACCCCAAATGGATTAACTAGATGTATACCAAATGGAGATCATGTTTCACCTAACTCATGAACAGGTACCAAAGCTGCATCAAAGAATGTTCAAAAAATACAAAAAAAGAATATAAATTCACTAAAAACAAATAAAATAACACCAAATTTAAATCCATCTATAACAAAAAAATTATGATAACCACTTAAACCTTCTATAGCAATATCTTTACCTCAAGCAAAAGAGATAAATAAAACTGAAAACAAAGTAAAAATAAATAACTCATATAAACCGAACTTAAAAAATATAACTAAAGACCTTAACATACCAGCAGAGGCAAAAAATAAATTAAATGCATAACTAGATAATCTTAGAATATGAAAATTATGAAATATAACATATTTTAATTTTTGGAACCTAAATCCAATGTATTATCTTATACTAAATATGTAATTTTACTTAAATAATAACTTTCTAGTTATATAAATAAATAATAAAATATAAGCCAAACCAAAATAAATAACTGAGAATAAAGGTCTTAAAATAGTGAAAGGATCCTCAACCATACATTGACCTAATCAACTTAAGATAACAGATGAAATAATAAATAAAAACACTAAAAATTTATTCAACTTAGTTAAACAAGATGTATAATTATTTACTAAAGCAAAAAAGTAAAAAGTAACAATTCTTATCAATAAAGCAATAACACCTAAAACCTTATTTGGAATAGCACGCAAAATAGCGTAAGCAAATAAGAAGTATCACTCAGGAACAATATGAACAGGACTTATTATAGGATCAGCTTCAATGAACATTTCTGCATCACCAAGATTAAAAGGATAAATTAATCTTAAAACAATAAAAACCAACCAAACAACGATATTATAAGCATCTTTTCCAGCATATTCAGGACTAAAACAAACTTTATCATAATCACCGTGACAATATAAACTAGATGTACTACCTGTTCTATGTAAAAAAATTAAATGTCCTAAAACAATAACTAAAATTGCTCAAGGTAATAAAAAATGTAAAACAAAAAAGAACTTTAGAGTAGCACCAGTTACACCAAAACCACTTCAAATTCAAGTAACAATAGTAGGTCCTCAAATAGGAATAACACTCAATAATCTTGTAATAACTACAGCTGCCCAAAAACTTATTTGTGCTCAAACCAGAACATAACCCATAAAAGCCTCTATTATCACTAATAAATAAATAGTTAACCCAGACATTCAAACCTTTTTTAAACGATAACTTATAAAAAATAACCCCTTAAAAATATGTAAATAAAGAAATACAAAAAACAATCTAGCACCATTAAAATGAAAAATACGAAAAATTCAACCAAAATTAACTTCATATATAATATACTGAACTGTAGAAAATGCTATAAGGCTATCTGGGGTATAATAAAAAGCCAAAAATGTACCAGTTACAATTTGAAAAACTAAAACCATACCTAACATACTACCAAAATTTCAACTTAATGTTAAAGTTTTACTAGAGGGTAAAGTAACCAACATACCATTAACAAAATTTAATAATCTATTATTAATTTTCAATACTCCCAATATTCTTAACTTCTTCAGAGTCATATTTTAAATATAAACTAAAAGAGTAACAAAATGCAACTAAACTCTTTTGCACCAAAAACAAATATTTTTTCTAAACTAAGTCGCATAAAGATGTGAAATCTTTTTGGACCGTAACCAAACATAGTAATATCTATTTTACATCTTACTTCTCCCGAGAGGAACTTTACCTTATCAAGATAATATAATATGATTTTACTAGAAAAGTATTTAAATAATAGAAATAACTATTAAAGGGATAATAATAAAATAATTAAATTTATTATTTTGTGAATGTTCTTCATTCCTTTTTATACTTAAATTAATAAGTCAAAAACTAAAAGCCAAAACAGACAAAAACATAGAAAATAATAACAATAAAGTGAAAAAACTATCAAATTTAAAGATTTCACTTAAAGAAAAAATTTTTACAAAAAAAGAAACTCTAAATGGAATATTTAAAAATACCAGAGTAGTTTCCCAGTTAACAAAATTATAACCAGAAGACTTAGAAAATTTAGAGATTAATAAAACTATTAAAACAAAATAATAAATAAATAAATACAGAGTGTTAAACATAGAAAAAAACACCCCTAAAACAATTCAATTAAAAGACTCTGTAGAAGAAATAATTAGTAAGTTTTTATAACTTTTTATAACAAAAATTTGAATATAACAAATTAATAAACCAAACAATAAAATATAAACAGATCTAAGTCAAAAAATTTGTAACAAAATAGTCAAAAAAGGTAACTTTTGAAAAGTTAAAAATCACATTAAACCATAATTAAAAATATTGTTGGTAACATTAAAAATTCAAAAATGAAGAGGTGCAACACCAATTTTTAATAAAATAATAAAAAATTGTAATAAACCACTACTAAATAATAAAAAAAGTAAACCTAAAGACTCTTGAATAACAAAATAATTAAAAATTCTGGTATAACTTTTACTACTTTTATTTAATAAAATAAAAACAACAGTTATCAACAAGAAAATACTTCATCAAACAATAATATTATTTGTTAAAACTCTTAAAAGAGTTAAAAATAAAGTAAATAAAGAGATAAAAATAATCAAAAACGAGCAGGATTTAACCTAGAACAAATTTAGAAGACTTGCTTTATGAACTCGTTAGTTGACTTATATCTTTTGCGCTTAAAACAAATGCACTTCTTATGCTATATCAACTAAGATGTGGTTCACCATTTCCAAATTAAAAGTTTGGCACTTTAGACTTAAGTTAACATCTTTTTTTTACTCATTTAAATAAAGAAAAATTAAACGTGAAAAAATATACCTTTGAATAAAAAATACAAAACACTCTATTATAATAGCAAAAATAGTTAATCAAATATATTGATCTCCCATTCTTAACTCTAAACCTTGATAAATTATCATACTAATTAAATGACCTACTATAATATTTACTGTCAAACGAACTGTAAGAGCTAAAGGACGAGAGAACTCTCTAACAATCTCAACTAATAACATACTAAGAGTTTTTAAATAAGTATCACCAGGTTTTCTCATATAGACAGAAAATTTTTCACTAGAAATAAATGTTAAAAGTGTACTTAATCATGCAACAGCAGCATAAACAAAAGTAAATTCAACTATACCACAAGGACAAAAAGAATAAGTAAAGTAACCACCGAAACAACATGTTAATAAAACAATAAAAGTAAAAACTGAAATAACAGATCTCAGAGGTAAAGTATTTCTATAACTAAAAACACCTACTAAACTATTAAGAAATTTTTTAACTAAAGTATTAAGCATACTCTCTTTAAAATAAAATAAAAACTGTAAAACAAAAACAAACATAAAAATATCTAAAAAATAAACTTGATTAATAATAAAAAAATACTGCGTAAAAACACAATATAATTAAAGAAACGGGTAACAATTTAAATCAAAATAAACTCATTATTAAATCATAACGATAACGAGGATAGGAACTACGAATAAAAATTAAAATTGAAAAAATAGAGAACGCTGCAAAAATAGAAAATTTAAAAAATATAGCTGAAGACAAAACACTAAAAAAAATAAGGCTACCATATTCTCTTAAAAATAACAAAACAAAAGCAACACTAGCAAACTCTACATTATAACCACTAACAAGCTCACTTTCACCCTCAGAAAAATCAAATGGTGCACGATTCAATTCAGCAATGATCATAATCAAAAATGGAATATAAATAATTAACAAACTAAAATTAAATTTAGAAACAAAATTAAAAACATTATTGTGAATAATAATACACAAAACATAAAGAGAAAAAGCAATCTCATAAGAGATACTTTGTCTACTAGCACGAATAGCACCAATCATACCATATTTAGACTTACTTACGATACCGCTAATTAAAGTAGTATAAACAGAAAAACCAATTAAACAAAGAAAAAACAAAACCGAATACTCAAAACTAATAAAATCAAAAAAATAGGGTAAAGTAAATCATTCAAGATACATAACAACAAAAGAAATACCTGGTACTAATAAAAAAGAAACCTCAGAAGAATTTAGTGGTGTTATTTGCTCCTTTTTTAAAAGTTTTACACCATCTAATAAAGCTTGAGCCAAACCTATAAAAGTAACCTTGGTGGGCCCTAAACGATTTTGTCTTCTACCCAACAAGTGACGCTCATAAAGAGTAATAAATGCAATTCTTTGAACAATAAAAATCATCATCAAAATAACTATAATTAAAACAAGAATAATCAAGAGCAAAATATTTTTAGATTTACAATCTAACGTTTTAAAATTAAACTAAACTCTTAAATTAAGAGGTACACCTTTTGATTAACAGTCAACAATTCTTTAATTAAACTAACTCTTAAAAACTACGAGTTACCTCAAAACATGTTTTCAAAACATATTTAAAAATAGTTCTATTACTAGATTCAGGTTCCCCTAAATCTACTTTACTACAACTTACTCCCCTTTGGGCAATTGATGGATGATTTGTACCACTTCTAGATAATCTTCAAAAATACATAAAGAATTTTTTACTGTCTTTTACAATTTCATTTAAAATACTAATTTTAAAATCCACATTATATAATATTGTAGGCCAAATGTTTCTTAAATCATAAACCGGGTATATATCTATTTTAATAAATTAAAAATTTTTTATTATAATCCTTAAGAATAAAATAAACGATCATACACGAGTCAAAAAATTAAGTAGTTAATGAGGGTTCTCAGTTACTACTCAGCCTCCAAAGATAATTTAGAATGTCTGCCAATATCTTTTCAGTTTAAATACAACTTTACTCCTGCTCTTTTAATTTTTGTCTAACCAGGTACTAATCTGCTTTGTTCAACAAATCTTAAAATTATGAAAACTCACTATTATTAATTCAAATTCTACCATAAATCTAAAAGAAAAATTAAATAATTTCATAATTAACATCAATTAAAGTACAAGCTTTAACAAGTCTAGCCGATTATTCTGGAACAAGTATTTTACAAGCGATTAATTGCCGAGGTAAATTTTTATTGCCTACTCCGTAAATCAAATTTAGATAATACCATTTTAAATCATCTTAAACCATGATCAAATTTTAATTCCCTAAAAGAAAACTTTATAAGATAAAAAACCATTTCTGCGAAAAAGAAACATACTTATTTATACTATTATCTCTACAGAAATATATTTTTGATTTTGAAGATCAATAGTTTAAACTTAACTTATATCTGTTATTTTAAAAAATACAATTATCAGAACCAAAAAACTTTATATTTCCAACTATAACCACTATACCTAAAATACTGGAAATAACAGAAAAACACATAAAATAAAAAAACATTATCTCACCTAAAACATAAGAAAATTTCAAAAATAAACTCAACATTATAAACTCTAAAGAAATTAAAATAAAGATTAAACGTTGTCACTTAAAAATAAATATAAATAGTCTAACAAATAAAAACATAATTTTTAAACTTTACGCAAAGCCCCTGAAAAATTTAAGAAATAACTACTAAAATTTATAAAAAATAATAAACAAACTAAGATAAAAAAGAAAATAAACCAGTAAATACTATAATAAAAACCACTTAAACCCAAATAATTTCTATAAGTAGAAACAGCGGGTGAGAAATAAATTAAACTCAACAACAAAATAAAAACAGTTATATATCTTTTCACAACATTAATTTTAGAAAGTCTTGAAAAATAAACCAAAATAACAAAAATACCACTAAGAAAAAGTAAACAAATAAAATAAGAAAATCAAATATGCATACTTATAGAAATAATAGGTATACTAAATAACAAAGAAAAAATTAAAAAAAATCTACTCTTTATCGGGTCGATATTTATATAACTAATAACGCTACTCAAAATTGCTAAAACAAAAAATAACTTAACTATAGAATTTTAAACCCTATCATTGTAAGTGATACATTCTAAATTAAACTAAAAATTCTATCAGTAATAATATCTTAGCAACCCAAATGCTATATTTTTATTAAACTATTTACTG